AATAATAGGAGACTGGAAATGAAAGTACCTTTCTCGCATTCGCTCTCCATTGCATTGGCAGAACAAAAATTTCTGATGCATAAATATGGAAATATTTGGTACATGAAGCCATGATCTGATATCTCTATTTAAATCCCATATAGATAGAAACTGATCTTTTTCTTTTCTGGAATTAAAGAAAGATATTGAAAAGTATATTGCTCTTGTGACTCGGAATAAATGGGTTCTCTGCGGAGGAAAGGAATAGCGATTTATTCCTACGGAGCATCCAGGAACAAGAAAAGAAGATTCAATCGGAAATATCGACAAATTCTTGCGTGGTCCAGTCCAAAGAAATCAAAAAGTCCGCTTCTACAATTTTATCTATATCGAATTTGAATATCAGAATAGCTGATATAGTCATGATTCAATGACTCAGGTCCACTTACTTTTTATTTTCTTGATTTCGATGGATTTAATTGGAACAATGGAGAAGTAGTAAGACTTTCCCTTGTCGATTCCTAATCGGGATTGGGTATTATCTAGAATATCTATGTCCCGGGATCCAAAATTTCAATAACGAAAGATGAAGACTGATCTGATATAACCTATAGTGACATAGTAGTATGACTATAGGAATAAATAAGTGGTATTGCTTATCAATATAATGAACAAATGTTCAACTTTCTACCTATAACTCATTATGAGGTTCGTTTACCCTTTTTTTACAAAAAAAAAAGAATATCTCTATTCTCCGATGAAAAATGAAGACCAAAACTGGAGCTTCGTGGAAAAAGCCCTTTATCGGATTTGAACCGATGACTTACGCCTTACCATGGCGTTACTCTACCACTGAGTTAAAAGGGCCTTTTTTCTTCACTTCAATTCATGAAGAGGCGACTTATCGCTATGAGTCTACTGCAGGTACCTGTACATATACACTATATGTATATATATACATATATGAATAGGGGCTTGTTCAAGAACAGGCAATTTGATTTAACTAGGAAGTTCTAGGGTCAAATGATTATTTATATTTGATAAATATCAATGCACTGAATTGTTTCACTCCAAAGGGCTTTGCTTTTATTGACCCATTAATTAGGGGGGGATTCACTTGATTGATACATGGACCAATCCGACATAGATCCAACAAATTTCATCGAATCATTCATCGCGTGGTTCGACTCGTACCCTGAACCGAATTTTTATCGAAAAAAAAAAGAATATTTTCGATTACTTTTACTTGTCGATCCCTTCCCAGATTTACGAGTTATACATCACCTTTTGAATCAATCAAAAAAATTCTATAATTTCTGAATTTCCCGGCTTAGTGAGGCATACCTCGTCTTAACAATGAGCGAATCATTGAGTGAAAATTGAAGAAATGAAATGGGGTTTGGCCCCTTTTTCTGCCGGACAAAATCCTCGCCGAGGGGGTCCTATATTTCGTCATATGTCATATAAGACTTCGTCACGTCATATGTCATATATATATATAATTAATTAATTAATTAGTTAATGGTTCGTGAATGAACAATCCAAAATTCTATGGAATTGTGGAAGCACGACACGAAAGATTCTATTGACAATTCCAAAAAACTGGCTCATACTATGAGCATAGTATGATGTCGATCGGGCAGGTATGCCCCTATCGTCTAGTGGTTCAGGACATCTCTCTTTCAAGGAGGCAGCGGGGATTCGACTTCCCCTGGGGGTAGGGGGGTAGGGTACTACGAGGGGAAGTTGATCATGGATTATCAATAAGCCTAGAATTGATTTTTCCTGGGTCGATGCCCGAGCGGTTAATGGGGACGGACTGTAAATTCGTTGGCAATATGTCTACGCTGGTTCAAATCCAGCTCGGCCCAAGAATTCGCCGATCCATGAGGATGATATAACCAATTTGTCCTCCAGAAATGCCCTATCTGATATAGATAGGGGAATAACTATAGACAGTCGATCTTTTTGCTATATCCCTATTTGTTTGTTCATTTGTTCCCACACGTTATCAATCGATGTGGCAATAATCGCAGGATTACTAGTAATCCGTCTCACTCTCACTATAGTTCAGTTCATGTCCATATGAAGAGAAGTATCTCAATCTCACTCGTGTTTCTGTTAAAACACGGCAATTCTAAATAGAAAATAGAAAGATATTCTAAGAATATGTATGCTGTATAACTCATTTCCAGGGATTGTAGTTCAATCGGTCAGAGCACCGCCCTGTCAAGGCGGAAGCTGCGGGTTCGAGCCCCGTCAGTCCCGACCTAGAATCCGATGAATCCATCAATTCATCTCTCCATTTTCCATTTTCTGTGAAGGGGAGTCAGAATTTGATTCTAAGCGGTGGACCTTATTTCTTTCGTTTTTTGTTTCGCATTTCTCATCGGACAAATACGGTAATTTCAATTACTTCAACCAGTACCACTTGACGGGAGAGAGACGTATGTGGATTGAGCGGTGGTATCGCCATATTCAGGATTCCAAGAGAGACTATACTGGTTTGGCTTTTTCAATTGCTCCTGATCAATCGAATGAAATAGAGTACCCATATGGTTTCCGGCAACACATACACAAACAAATTGTATTTGTTTATTGTATATACATAATGAACTTCATTTTCATATAGTTATCTCGGCAGCGACAGAGTACTTTTCAGATGAAACCTACCCCCCTTTTTTAATTCCGATTTTGTGTAACCTCAATTATGAATTAAAAACAATAACTTATCTATCTCATTTGCATTTGCATTGTATACTTTATTTTATTTTTGATGTATGTGTCTCAGTTCCAATCCAAGGAAAGAGGATACTAAAAAAGGATCAAACAAAGATCCGCCCTCTTTCTTTCTAGGGGGCAGGAATGAATAATTTTTTTCTTCGTATTTTACTTTTTACTTTACCCATCGAAAAAAGAACAAAATCAATAAATAAAATAGTGAATTTATTGGACTATTAGATCCTTTTTTATATCGGGACCAATTTTTATTGCACTTTTCTGTCTTTCAAGAAGATTAGATCATTACAAAAATTTCGCTTAGCATTTATTTTTCCATTTCGCTCCTAATCTACTGTTTGGGTATGTGACCAATGTAAGACCGGTCAGATAATACCTCATTAGATGATTGTATAAGGAAGATGGTAGGTTCTAGAAAAGAAAGGGTGGAAATGAGAAATTCCATGGGATTACTGATCCAATCAAGAATCCCATTTTGGATTCGATATGGATAAAAGATCTTCCTATGTTATACTATTCAATTCTCGACAATGAATCCCATTTAATAGATTAGATATTGTTATTCATGATATTGATCCCATTCAATATCATCAGGATGCACTTCATTCCATGGAATTTTCATAAGAAAGACTTATTATCTCTATGGGATTAGATCCCGAGTTATTGCGAAGCAAAAAAACGATGAGATTATGGAAGTCAATATTCTTGCTTTTATTGCTACTGCGTTGTTCATTCTAGTTCCTACTGCTTTTTTACTTATCATTTACGTAAAAACAGTCAGTCAAAATGATTAATTTGAATGAAGTTTGACTTATTAGTTTAGTTCTTATCAATGATTGAAGAAATGAAAGGGATTGCAATCCCAAGTCTTAAATGAAATGCGTGGATTGGAGTCAGCAGTATATGGGATGAGATAGTATGGTAGAAAGAACTATATGAACCTTTCTACCATATTATCTATTCTTATAGAAGGTTGTATAAAGATACGTACTTGATATGGATAAATCTATAGATTTATATATGATCTGTTTAGATGTAAATAGTACTCCAATTCTATTTCTTCGATATATCCATTTCGATAGATTCCGATCAACCCTGAAATAATCGAGGGTCAACTCTTCTAATTCCTAGGTTTCTGATTATCTTCAATATGGATCCCGAGACCCATCGAAAGAATCAATGGGTAAAGAATAGTATGGCATACATTATAGAAAAGGAAAAAGGAAATAACCAAGTCATTTTTTTTTAGCATTCCAAAGAAGTAATTGATTCAGCCCTTAACGGATGATCCAAGGGGTTCCTTCAATAGTCACTTCTTCGGATTTGGAAAAGGAGTAGTAGACCCCACCGATTTTTCATGCTCGAACCATGACATGAGGTAAGTTGATAAAGCATAAATAAGATTCCTAGGAATCTAAAAAAAAGGTAAGTGCCTGCGGATCGCCCAATGTCAGCAGGATTTTCTTATATTCTGCGTAGTACCCATTTTCTTTGGACAACCACTATATCTATGTCTCTTCCAGTGGAAAATACGTCTCCACATAATAGCAGAACGGCTTCCCCTTTCCTTTGAACAGTAAGGGGGGAAACAAATAAAAAAGGGGGGGATTGGTTGCTCCTCACTGTAATATCCATAATTCTGGTAAGAGCTGGTTTATCGAAATAGAATATTTAGGAAGAATTCGGTTGGAAATTATTTCCATTTCCTATCATGTGTATTTCAGTTTGGAAATACGAAGATGGGAATCAAATCATTGAAATCTTTGTTTGATTGAAAGGTTCTTATTCATATATTACTGGATTCTGGTAGAATTTTGGAAATGAAGACTCTTTTTGATTTTTAGCTTCGCAGAAAACGATCTATTAAACAATTGATACAATTGGATTACTCAATTTAATTAGTAGTACCCCTAGAGTCCACTTCTTCCCCATACTACAAGTGAAAGGGAAAATGTAAAGACTACCATTAAAGCAGCCCAAGCGAGACTTACTATATCCATGTGAATTATGTCCCCTATCTCTATTAATATGAAAAAAAAAAAAACGATTCCATTATTGATCATTAATAATAGTGGAATCAATGGTGCAGAGTCAAAATGGGATTCTGACCCAATGCTATTGATAAACAAATTCAATGAATACACTCGTAATAAGTTCCTATCTAATTTCTGGTCGAATCGGGAAGTATTAATCACAAGCAAGATACACAGTTATCCCCCTGAAACTTTCAAGAGAATCTTATTAATGGAACATGTAGGAATAGTAAGACCTATTCTTTCTTACCTTTCATAATAAAAAGGAAAAAATAGATACTATCAAGATAGAATCTATCACATATCTCTATCTCACATCTAAGCCTTACCCTTTCTCTTTCTGTGAAAGAATAGGGAGACACACACCCTATTACATTCTTGGCTCTTATATAATAAAGTTGAAAAAGAATTCTTTTTCAACTTTATTATATAAGAGCCAATCGCCCATCCAATATTGATTGAATGCCCCTGAGGGCTCAGAGACTCTTGTGAGTCTGGATACAAAGCATTTTCAGTCCTTTCCACAACTCCTAATTGAATTCCCCTTCAGTCTATCCAATCGAATTCAATCCTCAGTCAGTAGGCACTATAACTATACTAGTAGGGTAGGTAATTAGGAATTATTGATAGTCCTTCCTTACTATAAAAAGTCCTTCCTTGGCTCGGATCCTGGGAGCAAGAATTTCCAGTCATTTAGGAACTTTCCTTTGGATCCTCGGATTTCCAGTCCCCGACTTTCGTAGTTCTTAATCTCACAATAGAATCTTATGGTTGAGAAATCAAATCAATCGTAAGATTCTATCAGTAATCAGTAATAAGTGAGGTTTCTTTTCTTTATTCATATTGGTGCCGGTCCGGTTTAGACCACACCCAGATTTTGTAAGAAATAATGGAATTTAGAGAATCCCCCACCCTGGATTCTTAAAACCAAGTATCCATAGCCCTAGTCTTTAACTTATGCTTCCGCTGGGTAAGAATTTGGCGAGTTCTATTAGGAGGATAAGGGATTCCAAGTCTTTTGTTGATCAGGCGACACCCGGATTTGAACTGGGGAGAAAGGGATTTGCAGTCCCCCGCCTTACCACTCGGCCATGCCGCCAAAACGATACAAAATCGATATAGAAAATAAATATTCTTTTGGATTACTGAATCCTTTCTTTTTCTTTTTTTTTTTTTCTTTATTTTATTTGTTATTTGATTTGGGCTTTGAATACCGTTTTCTATATTTTATACCTTTCCAAAAGAAAAAGAAATCCCTCTCTTTTTTGATAGGATCCAACTGTTCTCTTCGATTAATTGTATCGTATATCAAAACACACAACGCCTAAAAACTTCTCCTCTCTCCTCTATTTCAATAGAAAAAAGAAAATGGATTTCCAGTTACAGAATCAAAAATGAAGGGCAAAGGCAAAGCAGAACCATTAACTATTGATTGTGAATTCATGAACGTTCTTGGATTTTTTGATCTCCTTAATCTTAATGGCCTAAGATAAGAAAACCCAATTGATACAAGACTAATCAGTATGAATGATTTTCAATAATCAATCCTTTTCCATTTCCATTATAATAACAATTCTGTGTATATGTAAACCCCAGAACCGAAATTGTTACACAGATACCTAGTCAGGTATCTTATTCTACATATCCCTATGGGATAGGGAATCGTCGTCCTTGAATTTTTCATTGACTAGATTGAATCGAAAATCGAAATTTGGATATTGCATATAGCACGACCCGTGTTGCTTCAGGGGGAAACTGCGACAAAAGATGGGATATGCGGGTAGCTAGATAGCTATATCTGCATGTACTTAATAAATACAACCTTTCTTCCACACTTCATTCAACCCTATTATACTTATACTTAGTTACGCTAAGTAATACGAATTTCTACTAACAAATGAGTAGAAATATTTCTCTTCTCTGCAAATCATTTTTTGAACAGTGGAATCAATGAAATAAGTTAAGTGCTAAAATCAAAGTCAACTCTATGCTGTTCCCGATTATTCTGTCTTTCTATCATTCATAGAGAACGGATTAAATCTGGAATCCATTTATGGCACCCAATCTGGTCGTAATAGACTAATAATGAGTAGAAATTGGATCCATTTTTATATTCTAGATAAGACAAGACTCCATATCATAAGGCGAAGTGGGAGAATTATGTTTCCAGGAATGTTTTATCAATTCAGTTCCATTTGATTTGGATCTGTTACAATTTCGAATTTGAGTAGAAAAAAATTCTCTTTATTCCTATGTTCATAAATATTATATACGTATATATGGAGTTGGATAAAATTTCATGTGATTCAGTAAACCGAATATACATTCCATCATTGCTAGATCGATCCATAGAGTTCGATGAAGAGTGAGCCAATCCAATAATGGAATTTCATTTTTTCGATAAAGGGGAAACTTAAGATGCTCCGGGATGGAAATGAGGGAATGTCTACAATACCTGGATTTAGTCAGATACAATTTGAGGGATTTTGTAGGTTCATTGATCGGGGCTTGACGGAAGAACTTCATAAGTTTCGAAAAATGGAAGATACAGATCAAGAAATTGAATTTCAATTATTTGTAGAAACATATCAATTGGTAGAACCCTTGATAAAGGAAAGAGATGCTGTTTATGAATCACTTACATATTCTTCGGAATTATATGTACCCGCGGGATTAATTTGGAAAACGGGTAGTAGAGATATGCAAGAACAAACTGTATTTATGGGAAACATTCCTATAATGAATTCCC